ATGTAGTTGGGTAACAGTATCATACAAGATGTTTAAACGAAATACTGTACTGCGATTCTAATCTAAAATAGAAACTTAGAAACTAAATCTAAATATAGTTGAAAATCATTGTATTACTTATTTACTTATTTAATTTTTAATTATTACTAAATTGTACGAAATCCTTCCTAATTTGATTTCGAGTTAGCAACTTCTATTTTTTCCTGTCTTTATTCTTCGCTTCGGATCGTAAAATAGAAGAGTTGATTAAATAAAAAAACCAAAGGAGGTTCATGGCCAAGGGTAAAGATACCAGAGTAAGAGTTATTTTAGAATGTACTAACTGTGTTCGAAACACTTTTAATAAGAAATCAAAAGGCATCCACAGATATATTACTCAAAAGAATCGATACAATACGTCTAATCGATTGGAATTGAGAAAATTTTGCCCCTATTGTTACAAACATACGATTCATGGGGAGATAAAGAAATAGATGTAACCTATGACCTGCGTGTCACCTTTACAAAGAAGATTAAAAAGGACATATTATATTAATTAATTAATTATATTCAATTTAGATTAAATCATATTTTAGATTAAATCATATTTTAGATTAAATCATATTAAAATTATTAAAATAGAGTATGTTAATATATATTCAATTTTTATATTGAACTATAAAAAAGCAAAATCCTCTTTATATTTTTATATTTATAAATAAATATAAAATCATTATCATTTTTGATCCAATAAAACCAAATATTATTTTTTAAATAAGGAGTAAATAAAGCATGTATAAATCCAAGCAATTTTTTCTTAAGTCTAAGCGATCTGTTCGTAGGCCGATCCAACCGGGGGATCAAATTGATTATAGAAACATAAGTTTAATTAGTAAATTTATTAGTGAACAAGGAAAAATATTATCTAGGCGGGTGAATGGATTGACTTTAAAACAACAACGATTAATGACTATTGCTATAAAACAAGCTCGTATTTTATCTTTGTTACCTTTTTGTAATAATCCAAACCAATTAAAAAAAAGAAAAAGAAAGTTGGTCGCTATAACTACTGGTCGTGGAATCAACAAAAAGAAAGGTTATGTCGCTAAAACTACTGGCCGTAGAATTAACAAAAAATAGGCTTACTCTTCAATTGAATAAAAAATCCAATCCGAACTCAAACGTGGATTGATGTTTTGGGTAAGAATAATAAATATTTTTTTTTATTGAATGTTATGTTTTTTCTCAGTTTGATTATTTGATCATATTATCATGATATTTTATCATACTAATTTATATTCTACCTTCCCGTAATTCCTTCTCCGGGGAATTCCATGTAAAACATTACGATGGATTCCCCGCAATATACTTATTTTTTTTATTTCATTGGAAATCATAAGAAGACAATTCATATTTAATATAGCTATTTGTGCAAGTATTTTACGATTAAGAAGTAACTGTTTCTTGTACAGATTGTTTATTAATCGACTATAATTATAGGATACCATATTTTCCCGGATTACTGCATTTATCCGAGTGACCCACAAACGACGAAAATTTCTTTTTTGCCTATCTCTATCCCGATGGGCCGAAAGCAAAGCTCTTATTTTTTCTTGAATAATAGTTCGAATAAGTATTGGACGAGCCCCGCGAAATTTTGATGCGAATAAACGCATTTTTGTTCTACGCCTCCGAGCTATATATCCTCGTCTAGTTCTGGTCATTGAATAAACGAAACTTTGATGAATAACTAATGGATTGCCTTTCTTTCAGTCATTCTTTTTTTCCCTTTCTATAATGACAAAATGGATTCTTCCAATGTATAAAATAATAATTCCAACGGCTTTTGCTATTATAACCTTCCCAACCACAATTTTTTTGTAGGCGAAATTCCTAAACATAGTAAATAAATAGAAATGGATAAAGAAATAGTGGGTTCCTTCGTTTCTATGGTTACTTCTTAAACGGTGAGGTCTTCTCTATACACCGGAGCCCTTTCCTTCATTTAATTAATGCTATTGTTAACTTGTACAGTTTACACTCTTTGGCTCGACCCATGAATTATCCAGTAATAGGTCTTTCTTTCACAACGGGATCCATCTATACAGTAACGGTATAAATTATGAAGATTTGCTGATTAGCTGACCCTCTTAGTCCGTTCTTGCAAGGATAGGAGCCTTTTTTTTTTCGGCCTTTTAATTTATTTTTAATCTAAATAAGATTTCCCCCGCTTAACAGATAGTTATTTGCTACTATTGGGGAATTCTTTCTCATTTTGAATTCAAAATTGAGGTGATTTTATTTGCACCAAAGTAAACCATAAATTTTCTAAACAATAGAAGGATATGATTGACAGATCTTTTTTTTAGATAGTGAAGGGGCTCTTCCATTCTATCCTATTCATCTGTACTGATCACGGATAGTGTAAAAATTGTTTTCTTTCTTTTGTCCCAGCTCACGATCTGAACGAGTCACACATACGTCCTAATACATATTCCTCGGCGCTGAGGGCATCCCCTAAGAGCGCGGGATTTGCTAGCTTTTCTGATTGGCTGTCTTGCTTTTCTAATAAGTTGTTCACTAGTTGGCATGTCGAACTCGTATGCATAACATAATATGCATAATGGATTGGTTTAGATCGATCCTAACCAGGCCGAATAATTATGAAATTTTTCTATATTAATAGAATATTGAACCCTGGTAAGAAATTTGAATCTCAAATCGCGATTTGAGATTCAAATTTCTGCTATTTGTTATTCAGATTTTAATTTATCAAATTAAGATTAAAATTGACCAAATTCAGATTCGTCGACATTAGATTCAGCTTCAGCTGCAGAGTCATCAAATCCAGATTGAAAGTTATCAAATGGCACTTCCCTAGAGGATGCTCCTATACTATCAATAATTCCATAAGCTTGGGCTTCTTCTGGTGTCATAAAGAAATCCCTTTCAATATCTTCGTTTATAATCTCTACGGGTTTGCCCGTTCTGTGTGCATAACCTTCCACAATAATTTCGCGAAGTCTTAATAATTCTTCCATTTCCGCCTCCAAATCTCCTAGGGTCAAATCCGCCTCCTCAGGAAGATTCAAAAAAGGTTGGTGCATCATTATCCTATTGTGCGGGAATGATATACGTTTAGTCGGTGCTCCTCCGGACAGGATAAAAGATGCCATTGAAGCGGTTAGCCCTAGGCCTATTGTTCTTACATCTGGGCCCACATGGTTTATCATGTCATAAACACCTAGTCCAGGAACTATCAATCCGCCAGAAGATTGTATAAACAAATTAATATCTGTATGCGGATCTTCTATCGTAAGATATACTAGAAGACCAATAATGGTATTTGCCATTTGATCGTCAATGGGTTTACCTAAAAAAAGGATTCTTTCTCGATGAAGTCGGGTGTGTATATCAAGCCACTCTATTTTCTCCTCTTCTTCGTTATCGTCATCAAAACTATCTTCAAACGGTACTTTTGGTATACCAACTGGCATAACAACCTCCAATAAAAAAAAAAATAAAGTAATGGTTAATGATACAAAAAGTTCCACTTCTCTTTATCTATATATTTCTATTCTTTATCTATATATTTCTATTCTTTATCTATATATTTCTATTCTTTATCTATATATTTCTATTCTTTATCTATATATTTCTATTCTTTATCTATATATTTCTATTCTTTATCTATATATTTCTATTCTTTATATTAATAATATATTAATGAAAAAATCATAATAATCGTTAGTTCCTTTTCTCTTATGATATTATCTCTTGTGATATTAAAAGTTCTATTTCTCTAAGGAATAGAATACTGTAGAAAATTTTTTTTATGAATTGTTCATTCAATTAATTTCAAATAAGTCTTATCTTGCTCAAACCAATAAATAGAACTGAGGTTATAGTTAAAGCTGCTAGTAGAAAACCGAAATAACTAGTTATAGTAAGCATGAAGGGGCTAAATAAACTATTTTTTTTATACATATGTTTGTAAAGCACTTCCCTAAGTTGAATTTTTTTAAAGACAGAAGGATAAGCAAAAAACCAATTGAAAGAATAAATTCAATTGAAAGTTTTTTTATTTTTAAATCATTTATCAATAATTATATTATCATTCTAGATTATAGACGGCACTAACAAAAATAGAGCGATATCGGTAGAAAAAGAAATCAATTTATCATCTATGACATCCATCTATCCTCCCGCGATTCCAAATCAAGAGATTCGTTGGACAACTCTTGAGGAATAAAATTTCAAACCAATAAATATCTAATTAATATATATATATATGAATTTTTCAAACCAATAAATATCTAATTAATATATATATATATTAATTATATTAATAATAAGAACTGTGTTGTATAACTTAATTTCATTCAAAGAAAATCTCTTTGAATCACTATACTATAGAAATCACTACGGAATAAAATTGTAAAATCATTTATATTTTGATCCTTTCTTTTATTTTAGTTTATTTATTTATTTGTATCGAATTCATTTTTTTTTAGAACGAAAAGCAATTGTCTATTTTTCTTCATATTTAATATTTATAATAACTTTTACTTTTTTTTAGTTAAATTTGAACTTATTAGATTTTTTAGTGGATTCTTTCACTTAATACCTCGAATAATAAGAAAAAAAAGTATCGCACGATTGGATCACTCGAAAAAATAAAATCTTTATTTTTTTTTTTTTTGCTCTAACTAGATTCTATGACTAATAATTCCTATTATCCTTTTATTTTCATTTTCCAGATTTTACATTTTTTTTTCTTTCTATATTCGAAAAAGTAACTCTTTGTAGTTAAATGTCAAGAAAGCCCTTTTGGATCTAATACAAGAATGCGTGCATCACGAATTGCGTGCATCACGAATATTGACTATTATAATTATTTTTTCGTTGTTCTCCTTCTTTCATCGAATACTCTTTACTGCCGGTACTTGTTACCGGACGACTAACCAATTCTTAAAAAAAAAGGCTTCCAACAAAAAAAACTTTTCTTCTACAACCCCCAA